GAAAGTTATTAATAGACGAGATTTTCAAAAAAAATGCTTCTTCCTATTCCTGGAAGAAAAGAAAGATTTCTTTACTCGATACAAATTTGACATAACATGATAAAGTTTTATTTTATTTCTATTTAATTATTTCATTTAGTAGAATTATTATTAATTAATTTTTATTTAGAATTAATTAATTATTGTAATTGAAATAAGGTTTCCATTATAACCATATATAGTGATATAGTGATATAGTGAAATGATATTCCAGGTTCTTTTAAAATAAAAGCAAAAGAAATTTTTTTTTCAATACCCACTCTTTGATTTCTATGTTCTTTATTTTTATTAGTTTTAGTTAAGTTAAGAATTCGAGTGATTGGGTCTGTCTATTTATTCTGAGAGGAAATGAAATATTCAAATGATTTTTCATCAAATGACTATTCATCTATTTATTTTGATGTAACTAGTGGAAGGAAAGATCTATGGAAAAATGGTGGTTCAATTTGATGTTATCCAATGGAGGGATAGAATCTAGGTGTCGGCTAAGTAAATCAATGGATAGTCTTGATCCTCTTGAGAATACCCGTGTAAGTGAACACCTCGTTCTAAATGATACAGAAAAAAACATTTTGAGTTGTAGTACTCGTGATAATAGGAATGTTGATCATTTAGTTAGCGTGGGGGATATTCGGACTTTCAGCGCGGATGACACTTTTTTGGTTCGGGATAGTAATAATAGAGACAGTTATTCCATATATTTGGATATTGAAAATCAAGTTTTTGAGATTGACAATGATCATTTTTTTCTTAATGAATTAGAAAGTTCTTTTTATAGTTATTGGAATTCTAGTTATTTGAATAATGGACCTAGGAGTGCTGACTCCCGCTATGATCATTATATGTATGATACTAATTATAGTTGGAATAATTACATCAACAGTTGCATTGATAGTTATCTTCGTTCTCAAATCTGGATTGATAGTTATATTTTAAGTAGTAGTGAACGTTATAATGAAAGTTACCTTTATAATCACATTTGTGATCAAAGCAGAAATTGTAGTGAAAATAAGAGTTCCGGTCTAAGAACTGGCACAAATAGTATCGATTTAACTCTAAGAGAAAGTTCTAATGATCTTGATGTAACTCAAAAATATAGGCATTTGTGGGTTCAATGTGAAATTTGTTATGGATTAAATTATAAGAAATTTTTGAAATCACGAATGGATATTTGTGAACAATGTGGATATCATTTGAAAATGAGTAGTTCAGATAGAATTGAACTTTTGATTGATCCAGGCACGTGGAATCCTATGGATGAAGACATGCTATCTCTGGATCCCATTGAATTTCATTCGGAGGAAGAACCCTATAAAGATCGTATTGATTCTTATCAAAAAAAGACAGGATTAACTGAGGCTGTTCAAACAGGTATAGGCCAACTCAACGGCATTCCCGTAGCAATTGGGGTTATGGACTTTCAGTTTATGGGGGGTAGTATGGGATCCGTAGTAGGCGAGAAAATCACTCGTTTGATCGAGTATGCTGCCAATAAACTTTTACCTCTTATTCTAGTGTGTGCTTCCGGAGGAGCACGAATGCAAGAAGGAAGTTTGAGCTTGATGCAAATGGCTAAAATATCTTCTGCTTTATATGATTATCAATCGAATAAAAAGTTATTTTATATATCAATTCTTACATCTCCTACGACTGGCGGGGTGACTGCTAGTTTTGCTATGTTGGGGGATATCATTATTGTTGAACCGAACGCCTATATTGCATTTGCAGGTAAAAGAGTAATTGAACAAACATTGAATAAGACAGTACCTGAGGGTTCACAAGCGGCTGAATTTTTATTCCATAAGGGCTTATTCGATCTAATCGTACCACGTAATCTGTTAAAAAGTGTTCTGAATGAATTATTTCAGCTTCACGCGTTCTTTCCTTTGAATCATAACTCAAGTATAGCTTTAAGTTAATTAAATGAATTCCATTTTTGGGGTTCTAGTGAACAAGTATTTGTTTATCGATTTATCAAAAAAAATTGGAAAAATCCAACGAATGGTTTTTTGTGACATAAGAAGAATTTGTAGAATTGTAGAAAGAATCATGTAGATAATTACTGATATTCTTGATTACTAAGTAGGAAATGAAACCTCTATCAACTAGCAACAAGCTAAAAGAACGCATTTTTTTTCCGCGAAATTCAATTGGGTAATGAAAATAATAAATAAAAAAATTTCATCTTATTTTCTTACCTTCGGATTATAACGAAATTTTCGGGAATTTACAATTTATTTGCATTTATAAGTGGAAGAAACTCTTTATTATTTATTACATTACTTTATTAAAATTAAAGTTATAAAACAAGAAAAATATATTTAAAGAATAACAAAGAAAAAAAGAAGTGGAAGTGAATTATCATTTATATCTATATATTTCATGTAGAAAACTGAATAAGCTCATTTAATTAGTTCTTAGATTCCTTGCACTTTCATTCTATAATACTTATTTAATACTTAAACTTAGATTCACTTCGATATACTAAAATTATACTATATTAGATATACTATATACGAATTAGAATACGAATTCTAATAATTAGAAGATATCTTTCTCTTTTTAACAATAATAATATAGAATATAGTAAGTAAAAAGATTAATATAACAATAAATAACAGATACAAATATTCAATCGGGGGTGCCCAGCCTATGACAATTCTTAACAATTTACCCTCTATTTTTGTGCCTTTAGTAGGCTTAGTCTTTCCGGCAATTGCAATGGCTTCCTTATCTCTTCATGTTCAAAAAAACAAGATTTTTTAGATTCGATGAAAGAAAGTTTTACTTATTTTTTCAAGACCTATACTTGAATTATAACAGAAATATCCGTTTTATTTAGATATATATTTAGTATAATTATGGTATAACATTAAAAAAAAATGACAACGATAAAAGAAGGGTTTTTTATGCAGGCGTGAATATGATATTTTTTTATGCAGACGTGAATATGATATATTAATAAATGAGCCATTTGAAAATCAATCAAGATTGGAGTAGATGCCTGAAATAAACGCAAAGTAAAAATATCCGTATGCGCGTAGATAGGGGATCGTACGAAAGTGCTTCATTTTAGTATTTTCGACTAACAAATTGGATGAATTCCTCCCAAAAATGCACATCAGAATGGTGCGAGTTGATGAAAGTTACTTCGGAAACAAAAAAAGTAAAGTAAAATTTATGCGGGCTAGTCTCTAACTTCCAATAAAATGCAACCGGATCTAGTATGAGTTGGCGATCAGAACATATATGGATAGAACTTATAGTGGGGTCTCGAAAAACAAGTAATTTCTGTTGGGCTTTTATACTTTTTTTAGGTTCATTGGGGTTTTTATTGGTTGGAATTTCCAGTTACCTTGACAGAAATTTGATATCTTTATTTCCGTCTCAGGAAATCGTTTTTTTTCCCCAAGGGATCGTGATGTCTTTTTATGGGATCGCTGGTCTATTTATTAGCTCTTATTTGTGGTGTACAATTTCATGGAATGTGGGTAGCGGTTATGATCGATTCGATAGAAAAGAAGGAATCGTGTGTATGTTTCGTTGGGGATTTCCTGGAAAAAATCGGCGCATCTTACTCCGATTTCTTATGAAAGATATTCAGTCTATCAGAATAGAAGTTCAAGAGGGTATTTATGCTCGGCGTGTCCTTTATATGGAAATCAGAGGCCAGGGGGTCATTCCCTTGATTCGTACTGATGAAAATTTGACTCCACGAGAAGTTGAGCAAAAAGCTGCGGAATTGGCTTCTTTTTTGCGCGTACCAATTGAAGTAGTTTGAAATGAACTGAAAACTGAAGAATAAACATTTGTCTTACGAGGAGGCCAGGAGTCCTTTCTTTTGCTTTTTTGTTTCTAGAGTATAACTTAACTGAAGTTTCTCCACAATACTGATGAAGCAAAGAAGACATATATTATATAATATACTCAACAATACAATGAAATATACTAAACAATACATTTTTTTTGTCAGTCATGTATTCTTGCGTTTTTTAGACTATGATTCTGTAATTTTTTCGAAATTCAAAGACTAACTAACCACTGGACTAATAAAAAAAATAGATAATAAATTTAGATATTTAGATTATAGAAGTTCGACGTCTTGTAATAGAACTTATGCTGGATAGAAATAGTAGATCATCTAGAGTCGACGAATGAGACGGGGTTCGGTCAAAATTTACAGACAAAAAAATGAAAAAAAAAAAGCATTCATTCCCCTTTTATATCTTACATCGATAGTATTTTTGCCCCGGTTGATCTCTTTTTCATTTAATAAAAGTCTGGAATCTTGGGTTACTAATTGGTGGAATACTAGTAAATCTGAAACTTTTTTAAGTGATATTCAAGAAAAGAGTATTCTAGCGAACTTCATAGAATTCGAGGAACTCTTCCTATTGGACGAAATGCTAAAGGAATACCCGGAAACACATTTACAAAGGTTTCGTATCGGAAGAATCCACAAAGAAACGATTCAATTGATCAAGATGTATAATGAAGATAGTATCCATATGATTTTGCACTTCTCGACAAATTTACTCTGTTTCGTTATTCTAAGTGGTTATTCTATTCTAGGTAATGAAGAACTTATTATTCTTAATTCTTGGGTTCAAGAATTCCTATATAATTTAAGCGACACAATAAAAGCCTTTTCTATTCTTTTATTAACCGACTTATGTATAGGATTCCACTCACCTCATGGTTGGGAACTAATGATTGGCTCTGTCTACAAAGATTTTGGATTTGCTCATAATGATCAAATTATATCTGGCCTTGTTTCCACTTTTCCAGTCATTTTGGATACAATTTTTAAATATTGGATCTTCCGTTATTTAAATCGTGTATCTCCATCACTTGTAGTAATTTATCATTCAATGAATAACTGAAAAATAATGATCCACCGACAAAATTTTTAGAAGGTTGGTTATTTTTTAAACACTTCAAATTTTACTTTTTTTATATTTTATACATTTTGTCTATACATCCACACATCCAAGAGATTCCAATTTTTACATTTTAGTAAAAATTTTTCAGTAAATAGCAACGTCGTGGCTAGGGAACTCCGCTAGTGACCCACTCAATTTTATTGTAGAACTTTTCGGTATCAACATTGGACCATGCAAACTAAAAAGACCCTCTCTTGGATCAAGGAAGAGATTACTCGCTTCATTTCCGTATCGCTAATGATATATATAATAACTGGGGCATCTATTTCAAATGCATATCCCGTTTTTGCACAGCAAGGTTATGAAAATCCACGTGAAGCAACTGGCCGTATTGTATGTGCCAATTGTCATTTAGCTAATAAACCTGTAAGTATTGAGGTTCCACAGGCGATACTTCCTGATACTGTATTTGAAGCAGTTGTTCAAATTCCTTATGATATGCAACTAAAACAAGTTCTTGCTAATGGTAAAAAGGGAGCCTTGAATGTAGGGGCCGTCCTGATTTTACCCGAGGGGTTTGAATTAGCTCCTCCTGATCGTATTTCGCCAGAGATGAAAGAAAAAATAGGTAATCTATCTTTTCAGAGCTATCGCCCCACTAAAAAAAATATTCTTGTGATAGGTCCTGTTTCGGGTCAAAAATATAGTGAAATAACCTTTCCTATTCTTGCGCCGGATCCTGCCACTAAGAAAGATGTTCACTTCTTAAAATATCCCATATACGTAGGCGGGAACAGGGGAAGAGGTCAGATTTATCCCGACGGGAGCAAGAGTAACAATACGGTTTATAATGCTACAGCAACAGGTAGAGTAAGCAAAATAATACGAAAAGAAAAAGGGGGATACGAAATAACCATAACGGATGCGTCAGAGGCACGTCAAGTGGTTGATATTATACCTCCAGGACCAGAACTTCTTATTTCAGAAGGTGAATCCATCAAACTTGATCAACCATTAACGAGTAATCCTAATGTGGGCGGATTTGGTCAGGGGGATGCTGAAATAGTACTTCAAGACCCATTACGTGTCCAAGGCCTTTTGGTCTTCTTAGCATCCGTTATTTTGGCACAAATATTTTTGGTTCTTAAAAAGAAACAGTTTGAGAAGGTTCAATTGTCCGAAATGAATTTTTAGATCTTCGGATTTATCAATATCAAGTTCTTAAAAAGAAAAAATTTGTTTATCATACCAAAAGAGTTTTTGAAAAGCATTTTGCTTTTGTTTATATTCTTTTTTGATTTCTATCGGATTGGGGTAATTGCTTGTACTGCATTTCTAGTTAGAGTATGCATATTGCTTGATAAGAAGAATATTACTTGATAAGAAGACCTCCCCTCTTTATGTTTTTTTAATCCAAATTGGAGCAGTGCGATTATGTCACTATATGACAGATTTAACTGTCATAAAATCTATCAATAGTTTTTTTTAATCTATAGAATTTGACTAAATACCAAAAATAAGTAAGCGGAAAAACAAAGGCTAAATGAGGGAACAAAGTATTCTAGGAGATATTATTCTATTCATCTTGCCGTTCTTCGACACAAGAAAAAATTTCCGCATCCCTTTCTTTTTCTTGTCTTGTGTTGAAATAATAATGATTCCCGATCTGATTCCTCAAATAGTTGATAGTTTTTCCAGGATTATCATAGCATTCTTTTTGGTTTTCTACGCGGATTGGATATAAATTGGATTGATTTTATTATGTATACATATAAGTGTAAAATTTAACTATTAAAATAAAGGAGTGGACAAACAAGCAAGTTTTTAGAGCAAATAGAACTTGTTCAATGAATTTCAAAATTCAATTTTGATGAAATGAAATATTCAAATAAATAGGACTGAAGTTCTATTAGTATAGAAAAAATAGCAAAAGTGTGTCACACAGGAAAAGGAAATTGAATAATTCCTTCTTTCTGTTAACTTTGAAAGTATCGCTAGATACTATCGAGGAACAAATGTTCTGAATCAATTAATGAAGTTACTTTTTCAAAAACACTGCCCAGAAAAAAAGTCTAATGGAGTTTTTTGAAATATTAGAAAAAGGGGGGATAATCCATTTTGTCATTTATACGAATATTGATACGAAAAATAAAGTATGATGATTATTTAAGAACTCGGCGGGACCCCCTCCAATCAGACAAAGAAAAAGAGGGTCCCGCCGAGTTCTTATGCCTTCATGTCTACAACTAAGTTTATCCCAGTACTACAGGGATGAGCCCAATCCGGAATATGAACCATAAAAGAAAATGCCTACTAAACCAATCACAGGAATACCAGCTACAGTACCTATTATCCAAAGAGGAATCCTTCCAGTAGTATCGGCCATTTATCCTACTTCCCTCCACATTTAATCGAGTGGTCATGCTAGAGACATAAACAGTCATAAAAAATTATGCGATGATATCCGTCCGAGGAGATAAGAGAATTCCTACTCTTATTTATTAGTCTACTATTTATATATATACTATTTATTTATACTATTTTCTTTTCTTCAATTAATTATTTAATATTTAATTTA